CCAATAAAAAAAAAGAACTTTTTGTTTTAGTTCGTTTATTTAGAATCATTAAGTAGTTCGTTTTGGAACTGAATAGAGCATGACGAAAATAGACAGAAATAGACAGACCTTTTTTTTATGAAAAAGTATAATCTATAATCTATAGACTAAATAGATAAATAATGAATAGTAAAGAACAATTCGTTTTGTTTTGAACAATAAATGTCTTTCACATCCAACTATAGTAATAAATAACCTCTTCATTTTTGAATGGCAGTTCAAAAAAAGCGTACTGCTATCTTCTATATCAAAAAAGCGTATTCGTGAAAATATTTTGAAAAGAAAGGGGTATTGCGGGACGTTGAAAGCTTTTTTCGTTAGCGAAATCTCTTTCTAACGGGAATTCAAAGAGTTTTTTTTGTATGACAAATAAAATAAATAATGAAACGTTGAAATAATCTGAATCGGTCTGATTCGAAAAAGGAGCTAGTTACTTTGATAATTTTTAATATATTTTTAATATAAAAGTAATGATTTACATTCTCTAATATTTTTGTATTTTTGAATTGAATCAATATTAAATTGAATTCCTTTCCCTCTTACTTATGGTATGTAGAATAAGAATTCGTTTGTCTACTGAGTTCTAAAAAAAGGTACTTTTTTTATTTGAAAAAAAAAAAAAGAATAAACATAAGACACAAAGTTTCACCCTTCTTTTTAGTATGTTTTATCATTTCCGAGATGAGGATTCTATTCTTATTTTCCCCATCAACCGACCTGTCACAATAATAAATAAATAATAATAAGTTTTGTCTTTTTTTATATTTATACTATTCTAATTTAGAAAAACAGATAGAAGAACTTTATTCAAAACCAATTGGTCGTTAAAAAAAAATTGATTAAGTTTAAAACTTGTTTTTGGAACTTTCTTAACCATTATTTCTCTGAATCGTTATATAGACTCTTTGCTTTTAATCCAATTCAATTCATAAAAACCCCTTTCATATTTAGGTAGATATTTTATACATTGAGAAAATTTCTTTTTTTTTTAGATTCATAATTTAGATTCATAAAATCAGATAAATGAGAAAAGAAAAAAAAAAGAATTATTAAAAAATGAGACAGAACATTTTATTTTGAGTTCTATTCATAGATTGAAGTCAGAACTATCTATTTACAACAGTTCCGTTTTAGGAGAGCATAAATTACGAAAAATGCCATTTTAAAATGAAAAACGATAATAAGGATTATTGGAACGTTCAAATCCCTATTTAAATGAATTTTTATTCATAGAATTGACTCGACGATTGAATAAAAATAACTTATTATGATTTTGAGCAAGCCGCTATGGTGAAATCGGTAGACACGCTGCTCTTAGGAAGCAGTGCTAGAGCATCTCGGTTCGAGTCCGAGTGGCGGCATAGCATCTTCTAAAAGAGATCCAATAAGACCTATAATTAATTCAATTCCTGATTTCCATTTTGTATAATTGAAGAACTCTCTCCTTTTTTAAAAATTTTTATGATATTTTTGACTTTAGAGCATATATTAACTCATATATCCTTTTCGGCCGTTTCAATTGTAATTACAATTCATTTGATAACCTTATTAGTCAATGAAATCGTAGGACTATATGATTCGTCCAAAAAAGGCATGATAACTACTTTTTTCTGTATAACAGGATTATTAGTTATTCGTTGGATTTATTTGGGACATTTACCATTAAGCGATTTATATGAATCATTAATCTTTCTTTCATGGAGTTTCTCCATTATTCATATGGTTCCGTATTTAAAAAAAAAAAAAAATTATTTAAGTGCAATAACCGCGCCGAATGTTATTTTTACCCAAGGCTTTGCTACTTCAGGTCTTTTAACTGAAATCCATCAATCCACAATATTAGTACCTGCTCTTCAATCCCAATGGTTAATGATGCACGTAAGTATGATGGTATTGGGCTATGCAGCTCTTTTATGTGGATCATTATTATCAGTAGCTCTTCTAGTCATTACATTTCGAAAATTCATAAGAATTTTTGGTAAAAGAAAAAATTTATTAAATGAGTCATTTTCCTTTGGTAAGATCCAATACATGAACGAAAAAAGCAATGTTTTACAAAACGCATCTTTTCTTTCTTCTAGGAATTATTACAGGTCTCAATTGATTCAACAATTAAATCATTGGAGTTATCGTATTATTAGTATAGGGTTTATCTTTTTAACCCTAGGTATTCTTTCAGGAGCAGTCTGGGCTAATGAGGCATGGGGATCGTATTGGAATTGGGACCCAAAAGAAACTTGGGCATTTATTACTTGGACCATATTCGCGATTTATTTACATACTCGAACAAATAAAAATTTTGAAGGCGTAAATTCCGCAATTGTGGCTTCTATAGGCTTTCTTATAATTTGGATATGCTATTTTGGGGTTAATCTATTAGGAATAGGACTACACAGTTATGGTTCATTTACATTAATATCTAATTGAATTGAAGAAAATGTCTGACGAATACAAACATAGGATGGCGTATATATAAGATACTTCGTGTAAGCCGTTGGGAACCATTTGAAGCACTACATTACTTGATTCAAATGGTTCTCACAAATGCCAAACATATCTGTTTACAATTCATTTTTTTTTTCGCTTAATAAATTTTTCACTTAATAAAAGAAAAACGACTTCTTTTTTCATTGTACAACAAACTATTTGAATTTTTAAAAACCATAGCATAGGATTGCTTTTGGATTTTTTTGTTTTATTCATAAAAACTACCTAGAAAAAATTAGATAGAATAGCTTCGACCTTGTCAACTGATAATGAGAAAACGAAATCCGGATAAATACCAATACCTATTATAGGTAAAAGGATAGAGATCGAAACAAATAACTCTCGCGGTCCAGAATCAAAAAAATAAGAGGTTGGGGCATTAAATAATTTGTATCCATAGAACATTTGGCGTGACATAGATAATGAATAAATAGGAGTTAATATCATTCCAATTGCCATCACAAAAGTAATTAATATTTTCGGCATTAAAAGATATTTTTGACTGGTAATTATTCCAAAAAATACTATAACCTCTGCAAAAAAACCGCTCATGCCCGGTAATGCAAGGGAAGCCATTGATAAGATACTGAACATCGTGAATATTTTTGGAATTGGGATAGCCATTCCGCCCATTTCGTCGAGATAAATAAGACGTATTCTATCATAACTCGTTCCTGCCAAGAAAAAAAGCGCAGCGCCAATAAACCCATGAGATATTATTTGTAAAATGGCTCCATTGAGTCCCCTATCGCTTATAGAGCAAATTCCTATAATTATGAAACCCATATGAGATACAGAGGAATAAGCTATTCTTTTTTTTAAATTACGTTGACCAGGAGAGGTTGAAGCTGCATAGATTATTTGCATTGTGCCTACTATCATCAACCAGGGAGAAAATATAGAATGGGCGTGGGGTAATAATTCCATATTGATCCGAATCAATCCATACGCTCCCATTTTTAATAAGATTCCGGCTAGAAGCATACAAGTACTGTAATGTGCTTCTCCGTGGGTGTCGGGTAACCATGTATGTAAGGGTATAATCGGTGATTTGACAGCAAAAGCAATAAGAAATCCAATATAGAATATTATTTCCAGTGCCGCAGGATATGATTGATTGGCTGATGTTTCAAAATTTAATGTTGGTTCATTGGAACCATATAAACCGAGACCAAAAGTTCCCATTAATAAAAAAACGGAACTTCCTCCGGTGTACAAAATAAACTTTGTAGCTGAATACAGACGTTTCTTTCCTCCCCACATGGATAGAAGTAGATAAACGGGAATTAATTCTAACTCCCACATGATGAAAAAAAGTAAAAGATCTCGAGCAGAAAATGATCCTATTTGACCGCTATACATTGCTAACATCAGGAAATGGAATAATCGGGAATTTCGAGTAACCGGCCAAGCCGCTAAAGTAGCTAAAGTGGTGATAAATCCTGTCAGTAAAATAGGTCCTATAGAAAGTCCATCTATTCCCAATCTCCAGTAAAAATCAAAAAAATTGATCCATTTATAGTCTTCGGTCAATTGGATTAATGGATCGTCCAGTTGGAAATGGTAATAGAATGCATAGGTCATTAAAAGGAGTTCTAAAATACATATACATATAGTATACTGCCTAATGACCTTATTTCCTCTATGAGGGAGAAAGAAAATTAAGGAACCCGCGGATATCGGACAAACTACAAATATTGTTAACCAAGGAAAATAATTCGTGGTAAAGACAAGATACACTTGGACCAGAAAAACCCGTGCTCAAAAACATAATATTTTTTTATTTATTTTTTTTCGAGTACGGGTTTTTGTCGATAAAAAAAATAAAATGTATTCAAGTGGGGTTTCTGGAACGCATCAATAAGCTAGACCCATGCTTCGCGTTGTTTCATGCCATAAATAAACTCGAACACTCAAGAAATCGGTTGGACAGGCGGATTCACATCTTTTACAACCGACACAGTCCTCTGTTCTTGGAGCAGAAGCAATTTGCTTAGCTTTACATCCGTCCCAAGGTATCATTTCTAATACATCTGTAGGGCAGGCTCGGACACATTGAGTACACCCTATACATGTATCATAAATCTTTACTGAATGTGACATTGGATCTATAAATTTTTGAACGTCATAAATTTTCGATCTAGTAAATTTGTAACTGAATCATATATTTAGACACCAGATGAATCAATGATTTACCAGAATTTTTCTAATCAATTCGGAGTCGACTCATGAGAGAGAACCAAGATACTTTAATTTATTACATTTTCGCAAACATGATCATATACGTTACGTATCATATATGATAATTCGAATTGATAAAAATCATAATTTCTATGATTCATACTATTTATTCAACAAATTTGATTGATTGATACGAGTTGATTTTCTGTTACGATAAATTGATGAAACAATGGCTGGTCCAATAGCTGCTTCAGCGGCTGCAATAGCTATAACAAAAATTGAGAAAATATTTC